GGCACAGAAAAGAAAGGAAGCTATGGCTTGGCTCTTTAAGCTTAAGCGGAGAAAGACCTTATTCTCATGTCCTGAAAAGAGCATATTCTAGGCATCCGGTTCAATGGTTGCTGGAGTGCTCAGTTGTATTCCGTTGCCTGCCGGAGATCACCACTTTCATCCTAGCCTAGATCTTGATTCGATTATGATATTTTCTAGCAGGAATAGCCTTTTGGGCCTAGCGTGTGAGATGACTGTCTTACCTTTCTGAACATTCTCCTTTCTCTGGCTAGACTTAAGACCAAGGCAAGATCCATGAAAGTAGAAAGTAGAAGGAACTACAAAAAGAAGGCAGCTTTCCCTACTCCCGCTTGTTTACATAAAAACATGAGTGAAGAGTGGGCAGGGCAGGAAGACTCAGAGGAATCGGAGTTTATTCTATTATGCGATTTCTAACCAAACTCAACAGATTCAATGGCAGCATTCACTCTCCCTCGGTCGTAGAAAAAAGAGTAAGCAACTGAAGACCTAAGCCCTGTAATGCCTTTCTCTGGGTACACAGAAGAGCCTAAGCCTGAAACTCCTATCGTCACAGCTAGCGAACCAGTCTATCGGTCCTACCCTCAGCTCACTGAAACTGAACTGGGTTACTGAACTCGCCTAAGGGTCATCAAACAGCCGATTCGGTAATTAACACAACAGACGATTTCGGAATTCTTCTTTTCTTAGTGGACTCGTAAGCAAAAGCTCGCCGCCACTATATTCTATGTCTATGTTTAAGCTCCGAAAGGCGCAGCGACTGGCCAAAAGATGCATCAGATCGAGCCACTCTTTCTCTGTTATACGCTATTTGCAGTGAAGTTCTTTGCCTTACTTTACTTCACACCAACCCAATCTCGATGAAATGAAAAAAGAAAACGATAAGCAACTACATCAAAAAACTGGGATACCTTGCTACGCACCTCTATCAATTCCATTTAGTGCTTGTCTTGTCGGACATAGATTCAAAGACAGAATAGTGGAAATCCCCCCTAGGGTTCTCTTTCTGCTTTGGTTCTATTAGTGGAATCCCCAAAAGCAAAAGGGGAAGAAGTTCTTTGCGCCACGTGAAAGTTCGTCCTAAGCCCTTCTAGAGTCATATTCATCTGCAGCTACTTCTCTTGCTGCGGATTCTTTAACAACTGCCTTAAGAAAGAAAGATAGACCAGTGCCAGCTACTGATAGGCTTACTCCTGCTCTCCTTGGCCTTGCCTTTTCCGGGACTTAAAGAATGGAAAAAAGTCTGTTTTCAAGGGTAGCGGGTAAGCAGGAAATCCAGTAAGAAAGGAATTTCCTCGGCTAGAATAGCTAATAGGCTAGCTTCCTTATCTCGATCTCTTTATCTCAGATTTCCCCAAAAATGGATTTCGTTCCTGTTCCTCAAAAGGCTCTACTCTATAAGCTATAAGGCTTTTAGGCATTAAAACAAGCGGTAATAGGATGTGACACACTGAGGAATTCCTCGCCGAATGGAATGTAGCAACTAACTACTGGTAAGAAGGAAGTGAACATCTTAGAATACGTACAGTCGGTTCTATGCGGTCAGTTAGCTTAGTGAGCGGATCTAATTCCTCTGCTTGCGGTAACTATTACATCAATTAATGGAGGCCTAACGACTGCAAACTTCCACGCCGCTCTCTCCCGACTGCTTTTAAAAAATCCTCTCCCTGGCTTGTGTAGCCTATGCGAAGCAAGCCGGAACTGGGTTTGAGTTTTCACTCATGAGATTGAGAGAGAGATGGGGAAGGCTGTTTAAGCTTCACTTTGACTCCTAGCTCTTGGATGTGTGATTCCACTTTCACAAATAGCCTAAGGTAAGGGGCGTAGCGGAATCTTTCCTGCTTCAGAGCTAATAGGGATTCTATTCTAAAGAAAGGAGCACCTACCTTAACTTCACTTTCAAGGTCAGATAGTGTGTCAGTGAACACGCAGTGGTTAAGGGCATAGACCTCTAGACAGGACAGATGGGATTGTTGGTTCCACATGCCACTCGCTGAAAGTTTCGACTAGCGCAGCGTGCTTCGTCTGGTCCCTCCATGAGGAAAGGGCTCGCAATGGCTTGATTCTTTTAGTGAAAACGTGAGCCGAGGCTCTGCTCTCTTCTGGGTCTAGGTATGTGATAAAGGTTCTCAAAAGGGCATTCTTTTTTAGTATAGTAACATCTGCCCCTCCTTTAATGATAGTCTTTCTTTCTTAGCCAGTCTCCTCAAGGCTTGGTCCAAGCGGAAGAAGGGCTGTGCTAGTGAATCGAGATGCGAGATGCTAGTTTATCGAAAAGTCTTTGACAGTCTTATTGAAGTGAACTTTCAGCAATAGCCGAGTTCATCGAAGAAGCAGAAGAGGAGAGAGGAGGCAGTATCGACAGATACTGTAGTAGCTCTTTTGTCTTTATCTGTCGGTCCATTCCTTATTCCCGTTCTCTTATAAAGAATGGCTCTCTTCCCCTGGCCTCGTTCTCTCTATCGATCTCACAAGTCTCTCTGGTATAGGCAAAGGCTTATCTGTGAATGAATCCATTTACTATATTCCTCTCCTCCTCCCCCAGTCTGGTCCCCTTCTTTGTATCGATCTTTGTTGCGGAGCTGAGGTCGAAAGGAGCTTTGGGAAAGTCCCCAACTGGCCTTGACCGACCAACTGCCGAAATGCCCTTGCTTGGGTCAGCTCTTCGGGGGTCAAGTCTTTTGACAAGCTTTTCTGAGGCCACCTTTCTTAGTTCTTAGTAAAGGCTTTTGTTTGTGGCCTGCGATGGGTCTAGCCCCGTGAGCCTCTCCAAACGTTCTAAAATCGGCCTCTTTGTTGTTGTTGTTACGGGCGTACGGTACTACGGCCTTTATTATTATTCCACTTTTCAAAAATGTAGAGCAGCGAATCGAGAGAATCTCGCTATGTCCCCATTCCTTTCTTCGATTCTATGGCCGATCTTCTTTAATCCAAAGCTGGTGCAAGCAATCTCATAGGTGGATTCACGGGGAATCGAGATAGGAAAGCATCAAGCAAGAAAAGGCTTTTACTAAATAAGGCCGGTTCTCCTAAGCAATTAAAGGGCTACGGCTTTCGCGGGCAATCAAGGCGCGAATCCCTAGCTTGTTCAATACCGATTCCGTTAAATATGAAGATTTGAATGAAAGTATAGTGTACACCCCGGCCGCTTTCTTGGAACTAATTGATAGGCACTTAGTGTTATAACTATAACAAAAAATAGTTGACGCAGATGTGGGCGGGAAGGAGCTCGTTCTCTATCGTGCGTAGGGGGCTCGTTCAGTTTAGTCTTTGGCGAAATCCATTAATTAAACCAAAGGCCCGTCTTAAGCATCTTGATTCGATTTCGACATCGAATTAGACTCATCCAACGCGGAATCGACTCAAGGAGAAAGAATGGTGTCTTTGGTCTTCTATGGAAGCGAAGTAGGTTACTCTATGTGAATGTGAATTCACGATGTCGGACTGGAGTCTCAAAAGTCAAGCCCTCAGGAAAAGGGGGCGATTAGTACACCAAAGGTAGTAACTATAAGGTAGAAGTTTGGCACCACATGGTGCGGATCGTTGAGTTAACAACTACACATGGAACGGTTGAAGTCGTAAAAAGCCTGTCGAAGGAACTAATGTGGCGAAGCGTGCTTAGTTGCCCTACCCTAGGTGGAAGGGGGGCTCTTCCCCTAACATCTGTAGGTTGTGCTCGTTCCGCTTGAGGGCTGGATTACGTACATGGTTGAACTTCCGGATACAATCAATCTTACCAAATAACACATGTGCCGCTTTATTATGTCTATAGATGCAATATAAGGCGTGAATTCAGGGGGAAAGATTCCGACTAAAGGGGAGGAGGCCAGCCAAAGGTACCGAAGAAAGATTTTTAGAGACTCTATCCGTGGAATAGAGCAGATGGATGAGATTAAGGGTAAAAGGCATGGGCAAGGGCTTAGAACCCTTTCGACCTGGGCGAGACATTAGAGTGATGAGCCTGTTCGCACTTCAGAGTAAAGAACCAGAACTAAGTAATAACCGATAGGGGCTTACTCCCTGACATTCGTTCTTATTATTAAGTGGAATTCCGCTTAATGGATGGACAGATTGCTTTACCGAAACCAGATCGAGAGAAATGAAGCTTATAAAAGTCCGCTGCCTCTAAAAAATGTAGGCGAAGGTTGAGTTAAGTTACGGACCCCTTTTCTTTGAGGCGCTAGAGAAGTGAGATTTTAGAGCTAGACAAGACAACAGGGGAAAAGGAAGGAGTTCCGGCTTGCTTCGCATAGGCTACACAAGCCATAGGTCAAATTCTCACCCATGGGCTAGGGTGGGGAAAGAAGAGGTGCTGCCGGTGCTATAGCCAAATACTGAAGCTTGTACCGCGCCAAAAACCTTCACGCAATACCACGCGCGATAGCACGGGTTGGTGGAGAAGGTCTTAATTAAATATAGACTTTCTATCAAAAAAAAAGAAGGAAGAGAAAGATTTTGACAGAGAGGAAGCAGGATTTGAAGAAAACTTGGCAAGCGGGGGAATCAAATCAACCCGAACTTCTCATGGATGCAAAAGTCACATGGTGAAAAACCGTTGTTTGCTGCTGACGGAAGAAGAGTTCTCTATGCAACTGCCACTTCTGAATCTAGGGACTTTTCGGTCTGCCTATGGATTGTAAGCTTTCCAACAGTGAGATAATATGCCTACCCACTGGCCACTGGTGTTTTCACTCATCACGGGACCCTCAAAAAAGTACTTGAAAGTCAAAGCCCGAAACCTTTTATTGGGCCTAAACATCTTTGCTCTCCCAACGGGTCATCGACGAATGCAACCGTTCACTCAAATCCCGTATTTACAGCCGTCGATTAGTTTCCCTCGTAGCTGGACCTTACACAAATTACTTTCCGCAATTCGTTCATATGCCTGCCTACTGGTTGGTGCTTTCCGTCTTTCAGTTCGATTCTACGGAGTCCGTGAAAAAAAGAAAAGTTGAGGGCTACGCTTGATCAACCAACCCGAGCTTCTTTCCCAGCTGGTTGTCACTCTGCTTTTCCGCTGTCAGTGCCAGATTTTTTTCTTTCACCTGTGTCTATGGAATTCTTTCTACTGTTCACTGATTGATCGAAATCTGGAAGCCAAAAAATAGGAAGAGCTGCAAAAGCGAATACATTACTCTAGTTGCTTTGCCTCCTTTGCTGATAGAGCGGCAGAAGGCGGAAGTTTCTGCTTCTATCCCGTTCCACCTTGATATAGACGAATGCCCCTTCCTATAACAACCTGACGCACTGCGGTGCCCTTAGGGGCACCTCCGATTGCTGGTCCCCTTTGCGTAACTTCCATTCCTTAGTTTGAGCTTGCTTGCGAACTCAGAAGGTTGGCATGTGTATGGCTGCGAGAGCGGCGGAGAAGAGGATTTAGACGACAACGCGTAAAGCCGAGTTACCCCAACCGTCAGCAAGAGCCCCCCTAGTAGTCAAGTTGCAAGCTACGGCTTCAAAGAGAGGGAGTTTCACCGACTAGTCTTTATTATTAGGATAATCAAGACAATTCCTTCGGGGCCTTTTTCCTACGTTGATTGGCTTAAAGTGCCAAATAACGCATTCGTTAAGCCTCTGGCAGTTGTGGTGATCAGCCTATCTTATATGCTTTCTTATGCCTTTTGAGTGCCTAAAGACAAGTGAACGAAGTGGCCCTTTGGTAAGGGACACGAGTGAACGGATTCAAGGGAGAGTTGAAACCGCTTACTTACTAGTGAGTGAGGATTTTCCTCGCTCAGCGCGAAATAGCGTCTATATAGAATACTCGTTGTGACTCCTAGACAACAGTCCTATTAGAATCCCCTAACAGAGGTGTGGATGTCTTTGGGGTGAGGCATGAAAGGAGGATTGATGAAAAGCTTTTTGAATTGGGCCTTGGCTTTAGAGATGGTGTCTGAGGAAAGGATGTCTGTGGAGGAAGCGGTGGAAGAACTCTGCTGCTCAGCAAGGCTTCCTAAGGCGGAAGCTACTTCAGCAAAGAAGAAAGACAGATTAGGGCTCGGTACCGAAAGGGTCTCTGTCACAAGCTGGGTTTGATGGCTGCTTGAGGAGATTGCTTCTTTGGCTGGAGAAAGGGAAGGTATGGGAGTTGCAGAATCCGTGGCAGGGGCTTCATTCTCTGGAATTGGACTCTGATGAGAAGTTTCATCCAGAGGAGAAGACTCTTCGTCCTCTTCACTAGCTTCTTGAGAGCCTTGTGAAAGGCCTCTGTTGCTGGGTCTTTCTCTACTGCTTTTGTGCATCTCTTCTTTTCAAGTAGCATCGAGAAGGCGCCCCCTTTTGTTTGCTTTTCCTCTTTGCTACCTAATAAGCAATTGACTCTTTGTTTGCGATTCTTTCTTCTTTCAAGGAAGGATCCATACGATCATATTGGCTCTATAGCAGAAAAGGTCTTTCTTTCATGGACTAGATCCCAGCAGACAGCGATCTTCTTACTGAGAAACCAACGTTTAACGAATCAGATGGGGAATCACCCACATGAGGACCGGAAGACGCATTCTAACGCTCTACAGAGCCCGAAAGACTTATTCCGGAGTTCGGGATCAGATCAGATTCGGAATCGGAGAATAGGAACAAGAGGAACGAAGTTGCTCGCCTAAAAGGAGAGGAACGACTTCAACAAGAGGAACTACTCTTTACTTCGATAAAGAAAGGGCTTTCTAAAGAGAGTTGCTTACTACGAAAAGCAAGATGCCCCACTAGTCTTATTTTATTGATCACTAGCCCTTACTCTCAGTCACTGATTCAAGAACGAATACCGAAACCGCCGTTCCCTTGCCGGTCTACTGCCTGATGGCTTTACATCGCTAAAGAATCAGTAATTGACAGCAAGAACTAAGAATCAATAAAAGGAAAGTACCAATTAGATTGGCAATGTGCGCTCCTGTGGGAGTCGAACCCACCGCATAGGTGCCTTGTTCTACCGAGAGATGAACTAAGGAGCGGCAACCCCTACATCTCTGAACGACCGAACAAGGAAATTCTCTGAGCTCGGTAGGAATCGCTTTCATCCAAAATTTGCGTATTATAGAAAAGAGGGCAAGCTGCGATTGCTTGAGTTGACTCAGTCTCATTGGAGAAAGAAGTAGAAAATCCCCGCTCGAGGGAAAATCTTTGGATCTGTTTAAATGGTTGATGCTTGAATGTGACCAAGAGCAAGCTCAAGGCGATCCTGAATAGACAAAAAGAAGTAGGCTATAGGGGTCGATCCCACGCTCGGCTCAATGCGAGAAAGAAGAAAGGCAATTGCTCTTACTTCCCGAGGGGAGGAACAAGAAAGAATCGACTCTGAAGTCTTGGCTTGGTGTCGGAATAGAATAGGCAGTTCTCTTATCCGCACCTGATTCTTAGTCTAAAGGGAGCTCAGCAGGGAGGCAAGTCAATAGGAAGAGTCGATATCACCAAAGTCAAGAGGGTCCCGATTGATAGTCTATTTGATTGAGGAGTTTTCCTAGAGAAAATAAGTTCAAAAACTTTCCTTTCTTTCCTTAGATGAAAGTTGCTAGGCTTGGTCCTCATTCTAGTCGGAGAAGAGAATGTAATTAGCTGCTATCATTCTGCTTGTGCGCGCTGCTGTTCTGTTGCTTGGTTAGCATGCCTTCGCTGACAAAGATTGTGTCGAAAATAGAGCGGGCAATTTCCTTATATGTGGAGACGGGATGCTTCTTCAGCTTCAGACTCTCTTCAACATTTTTCAGAAAGGAAGATTGTCTGTCTTTCCTTTCTTCAGTCTCTGGCAAAACAGAAGACTTCAATTGAGTGGTCCCGCGGGATGGACTGACTATAGCTTCTGTTTGGAGAAACCCTGCACTTTCAAATGAAAAGGTAACCTATTTTTTTTTGCGTTCTTAGGATCCAAGTAGTGGATGAACTCCTCTATCCTATCTTGGATCAGTTATAGGATAAAAAGAAGAGGGGCCATTCCAGTGGACTCCGCGAAAAGAAAGATCGGTGGCAGCCTCAAGTGCTCTCTCTGAAGGTGGCAATGACACAGGGGCGATGTGGGTGAAAACTAAGGAGGCCTTGCGTCAGCAATAAGGATATAACTTTGGAGGAACTTAGGCACCTAGGACCTTCCCTAGAAAGAGGTCAAAGATTCTTTTTTAAGAATGGATAGAGATTGTTACAGGCTCAACTAAAGGAGACAATCTCTCAAAAGAAAAGGAAAGCGCCATCAGGGGGGTCCTTGAAGAACTTGTCCAGGCCGAAATCCCCCGAAACACTACTCTGGGGACTAGTTACTCTCCGACAATTTCCGATCTAGAATGGATCTTACGTCTAAGAGGTTACCGACAAAACTGCCAAGAGGTTAGGAACATTCTTCTTATCTTATAGGAATTGATAGAAAGGGTGGATGCGCGTTATCCGGTCTTGTCTCTTTCCTGCCCACTTTTCTTCTCTCTTGGGTACTTCACTGCCAGTTATGCCATTACCAATCACGCGGAACAACAGGCATATTTATATGGTTAGCACAATACGAAAAGAAGCTAGAAAGAAGTCAAGTAATAATAAGAGTTCAAACTGCCTCTTCTCTTATTTAAAGGTGGAGTTGGCGCTCTATCCTTAAGACTAGAACGAATGCCAGAGGAATCAACCTTGACTGATAAAGTACTCTACTAAATCTAAATAGAATTCCAAGAGACCAGAAATCCTGCCCGGAGATGGCCGAAAGAGAGCTTCGGAGGGGCTATGCTGCTTACTGTAACTGTCAATTGTATTCCCTTCCCCTTGCCGGAGCAGGACACACATAAATAAAAATCGAAATAGCAAAAAAAGCAGAAAGAAGGAAGAGAAAATATGGAGATGTTGGTTGACAGCATCCTTGCGCTTTCTGTTTGCGCAGTAGTTTCGGTAGAATTCGATAGTGCGAGCATTCTTTATTAAAATGAAAATGAAAATTAAATAAATAGGAAGGAAGGAGAGTTTCAGAAAGACTCGCGAACGTAGGAGTCAGGAAAGAGGCTATGGTTATAGGGGTCAGCGTTAGACCATCTTTGAAGAGGTTTCGTGTCAAGCTGCTATAATTAGTGAGAAAACGATTATTGACAGCGCCGAGCGCGAAAAGAAAAAGAAATTCTCTTTATGCGCGTGGGTATAGTTAAGCAAGGCTAACGCGCAGTTGCTGCCGCGCTACGGTCCACTTGGTGGATCCACAACTACACGTCGATATATGATAACAAAGACTACGAATGCATTCTTCGAATTACTACTCTGATCGATAAGAGAAAGAAAAGGCCAAAGACAACACAATCTTTCTTTCTGGATTTTCACGCGTGGCAATGTTGGCTCCTTGTTAACGTTGGCTTGGAGAGAAGGGCCTATCCTATTATTTATTGCCTTTGTTTATTAAATGGCGCTAGTGGAAAGGGTAGGTACGTCTTGTCTTTTATCTATCCATAAAGAAGCTATGGCAAACTCTATTGACCGGTCTAGGCAAGGGAGCGATAGCGACCGATGTGCGTGCCCCTATATATTCTATTAGTAAAACGCTAACGTCTGCTTTATTTAGTTTGCTAAATCTATCGCGAGATGTTGGCAGGCATCTGTAGTCAGTCATCAAAGGCAATTCAGTAATGGTCGAGCCAGACTACGTCTTCCCTATCGGAAAAGCAAGAACTACTTTCGCTCGAAAGCTGTTTACAATCTACCAATGGGACTATCAAAAGAGACCCGCCTAGGACTGATTGAAAGAAGACCTTGCCGACCAATGCTTTTGACCTTTTTCTCTCTCCAAAATGGACAGTAGTTAGCAATCCTGCTTTGATAGCTGGGCTTGTGCTTTGACGACTGGGCAAGGCATGGCATGACAGACAGAAGAGCAAGCACATTCATTGAAGAAGCAAAGCGATTTGCGGGGGGTTTGAGGGGGGACTTTCGAAGCGATACTCAAACTATGGATTCGGCGACCGATTAATTAAAGCGTAAAGTACCAATTCGGTATAAGCTGGTCGAGATAGATCGGGAAGACCAAACAAGAAGCAAAGCACTTTATTTGAAACAAAAGAAGAATTCGAAGAACTCCTGGATTTCGCTCCCCCTTCTACTGATACGGAAAGTCCTACAACTACAATTGAAAAAGCAGCTCACTCATCCACACTATCATCTTCCTTTGTAATAAGATCTACGACAGAATCTACATTTTTTGGGAAAAGAAAGAAAGACGGAAGGGGGAGCCCCTACTCCTAACAATCATCCTATTTATCTTATCATTTAATATGTTCAAAAAATGCCGATTTTAGATCTTTTTCCTGGTCGTCCGGATCCAGAAGAGACCCGAAATTCCAGTTTTTGGCTAATGAAAGCCCCATGTTACGGACCTTTTATTCATGGAGAGTGGAGTCTTCCTTCTATTCCCCATTCTCGATAGAGAGATGAGGGAAGGCAGCTCGACCGATGCATCTATTGTATTGATGATATTTTACCTATGAATGCCTATTTGCTTGCTTTATTCCTTCATTCATGGAAAGCTTTATACCGTCTTCTTTAACGAGACTTCTTACAAGTGATGAACCTTCCACCTATTCGATCTATCGGAAGAAGTTTTGTGACTAAAGAAGATCAGCCTAAGAAATCCTGAACTACTCAACAGAACTAGACTCACGAACTGAGCTAGCCACTCCTTGAGAATTTTCTCCCTTCCATCCTAGTCCTTTGAATCGAGCAGGCAAGGCAGTGTAATATTCAAAAAAATCTTTGGATAGGGCTAAACGCTCGTCAGTTCTCATAGCGAGGCTAGGGCGCGGCCCCCCAATTCTCAACCTCGACCTACAAAAGAAAAAAAAGTTCTGTTTAGTAGCAGTCGGCAACCTTTTCTTCTTTTACTTCACATAGCTTTTCGTCTCCTTGATAGCTGGAAGTTCTCCAAAAGTATGAAAAGCGGAAGACCAAACTGAAGAAAAGAGTTTGTTTTAAGGATTCCAGTGAATCACCATATGGGAAGAAAATCCGGCCCGATAAGAGTGTGAGTGATGATTCCGCATCTCGAAAAGCACCCTCCAAGTTTGACACCAACCTCGTCTTATATACGCGAATTCTGCCGTCTGCAGGTCCTCAATCTTCACGCGAAAGCAACGCAACCTCCTCGCAAAGGAGACGCTCATTTCGACCCAACTACTCTCACCCTGTCGAGACCCGAGTAAGGGTTTTGGTGGGGAAGGAACTTGTTAAGCCATAGAGTCTTGTTATTCCCGTCTGCCGCGTGCACCTCATTCATTTTCATGAATGTCGTAAGTGAAAGGTGTTGTTAACATAAAGTTGTTTGATTTGCCAGCCTTGGCCTAGAGAAATGGAGAGGACTGTTCGTATAGTAGTTTTGGTTTGACAACCGGCTCATAAACATGCCTTTCAACGCTAAGAAAACAGCCTTCTCGTGAACTCAGTGGAAAATTCTTTTTTTCTTTCCGATGAAACCAACAGGGAAGGAATGGAGTATACGAAGCGAAAAGGGAAGGTGGGAGGGTAAGGTAAAGTTGAGATAGGATCATAAGAAAGGAAAGGCTCTCCCTTATTAGATAGGGATAGCTCGCTTAAGGAAGACTACCTTTGGAGCTAAATCTTCCTGAATTCTGAGGGAAGTGCTATTCAATTGACCATGAGGCTCTACCCTTCCTTACCATTCAATGCTGCATATCTATTGCGAAATCTGTGCCGGAGATCGGAGTGCTACACTTCACTTATATGGGGGAAGAGGGAAGAGCAAGGTCACTCAGCCAAGAGGGTAAGAATCTCTGAATTGATAGAGAATCAAATGATGGAACGCCAATTGATTTCGAACGAAGTTAGAGAAAGTTTCTGTAAATTCCCCGAGAAGTTTGTTGATTTATCGGACGAGGAAGTGAAAGCTATTCAACAGTCCGTATTGAATGGTACTTATTCGCTTTCCCCATCACGTTTAATTTCCTTTGAGAGAGGTGATCCGATTCAAGATAGGTTCTCGTACATTTTGAATTTTCCGGAATTACCCACCCATTCCTTCGCTCTTTATATCGAGCCTGAGGACGAGCTTGTTCTGGTAGCTCTCGAAAGTCTCTTACAGAATCGAATTCTCCCTTCTTCAACCTTAATGAGAAATTCCTTCGGATCCGAGTTGGCTAGGGGGCATGAGCGGTAGTCAGTGCTTTTGCTCTTACAGATGCCAGTCCTTTTTATGTTGATGCGAAATAAGTGGTCTTAGCCTTTATGCCGCGTTTTCGGAAGGGGTTCAGTGAGACCCCTGGCTTGTGTAGCCTATGCGAAGCAAGCCGGAACTGGGTGAGAAAGAATAGGAAGAACTTCTCTTATTATAGAGGAAGCTCTTTTCTCTTTCTGTTGCCGGTCAGCCTGCGCTATAAATATTGGCTAGCTCAGATAACCAAACTTCCGGGTTAGTTAAGTCCGAATTAAAGCCAGATGCAGTTATTTCTTTATCTATATCCTTCGCTGATCACCAAGGTTCATGCCGCTTACTTCTGCTTCCGCTCTATCCAAGTCAAGCCAGATTGTCTGGTTCCCCCATTCCTTTCGGAATGTAATTATCAATAGACTGAATTTCCGCATACTCTGCTTTAGCTTTAGCTGCATTCTTCTTCTTTCTGTCCCATACCTCTTCGTCGCATCAGCATCTGTTGTTGAAGCATAATCTGTTGGAAAGTCAGATGTCGAATATTCATATGTAATATAATTACCAGTTGGCGAATCATCCTCAGTTGAATCTGTTTTAGTTTCCCTCCCCGGTGGAATTGAAAAAGAAACTATACCCCCCTTCCTTTCCTTTCCTGGATTTGGGGAATTGAAAAATCTCCCCTCCTTGCGAAGAGGCCCCCCCGAACCACCCTCATCAAGTGCTACCTCAAAGCAGGAGCTTTCTTCTCGATCTCATTCACACGTGAGAGTTTCTCGAAATGGGTTTCGTGCTCAGTTTTCGCTCTCCATTTGCTCTTGAAAAATTCCTGGCAGAAGGGCATGCAGGTATGCTACGATCAAATTCTTGTTCTAAATATCTGCCATGTGAGACCCTACTCGTAAGTATGAGTTAAGAGAGTCTATCATACGGTGTATAGAAATGTATGGATGTCCTCGAAAATAAGATATCGAAATAGAGCTTCCCGAAACCATTGGTTGGGACGTTTCTAGTGATCAAGGCCTTGTTTTGACCTTCAACTTAGCTATGCGCAAAGGAAGCCTTTCTCTGCATATGTATGATATTTCATCCGTGAGTGTGTTAACACGAGAAGGCCGATGGGTAGACCCAATATCTATCAGTACTCGCGATCTGGGGAGTACCCAGGGAACTCATAAGGCCTCGACATTGAGGGAAAACCTGCTCTACGTGAAAAAGGAGAAGTGCACTTTTGCATAACCTCTGTTTTCCTTGGGCATTGGAACAATCACAAATGCAGGAAGGAACTGGTTGATATAAGAAGATCTCTTACCATAGGGTCTTAAGTTGAGTATAGTACTCAGCAATAGTCATATCCCCCTAACTCAGATTTTTAACTTCTTATTCAAGCTGGAATATCTTAGCTTCATTTCCTCTGGAATAAAGATCATGGAGATAAGACCATACCTATTTAGCCGATGCCATAAACATCAGACTGGTAGCAATTGTAGGCTCAATTGCATTGAGAAGCCATGACATGACCAGCGGATTTGTGGCACTCCAGTCAGCCATCTTGGTATCAGTCATATTGGGGATCAGAGACAGAAGGACAGCGGGCTGATCCATGAAGCTCCATAAACGCTTTCCTCCAATGAACAGACGAACCGAGCGAGCCCAATGCAAAGAACTCAAGTGAGGAGATCTGGTTACCTTTTCTAATACGTAATACGAGGAGGCAATGAATATGAAATGGTTGTATACCGAGGCAATGCTATTATTCTTTTCAGCCAAAAGCCTATTCTTTATGGTGTGCCAGTTGCTGATCATAATCCCTAAAAATAGAGGTAACGGGGCGGAAAGTAAATCAGATAATCAGATAAGGGACGAGAGGGAGCGGTTCCGTGGTTCGGCGGGTAGAGGAGATCACTATGAAGAATAAAAGGCTTCGGAAGAGGTTTTTATCTCCAGAGGTAGCATTTGGGAACGATCTATATCAATTGGTACGAAAGCCTACAGCAAGAAGGAAGGAACGAATGATAGGAATGTAGCGGAAGAAAAAAGTGCTTTTTTGGGCCATTTGGAAACTCCTTTCTATCCTTGTCCCTTGCCGGCTAGAGCCACGGAGCTAAAGGCAGATTCTTTAGTCGCTTATGACTTAGTCCTGACCAAGCAAGGCCTCTTTTAGATTGACTGTTGGCAGATCGAGATTGAAAGCCAGTAGCAACGAAGTGCTTTCACCTCTTGTAGTAGATCCGTCTAGTCGAAGATCCTTATTTCTTTCTGTCTAGTCTCCCTACGCTATTAGGCACCTTTGGTCTAGGCTTGGCTAGTTATTTTTTTTTTTACATTCTTTTCATCCTTTTTTTTTCGTTTATAAGGTGAGCTTCAATGCCCCTAGTCAGTAGGCGAGCGCTAAAAGCGCGCTGAGTGGCCTTTTTCTTTTATTATCGCGAGTTTAGTTTGGAGCTTTTGTGTTAGGAGCGTGCCTGTTTATTTTATTTGCCTTAAACACCGCGCTATTGAGCGTATAGAGCTTTTTAGAGTGGAGCTAAGGGGGTGTACCATTCAATGCCAGCCCTAAAGATGGCTTTTGCTTGTCTTGTCTCGCCATAACAAGCTGAGCTAGATGGGCCCGAACCTGCTCCTGCTCTTTGGGGTTCATAATTGTCTGTGGAGTGGATATGGAATTAGACTTTAAACTGGCGTATGTCCTTTAGTTCAAGAAGGTGGACACAGCATTGCTCTAGATGAGGATAGATGCGTATGGTATAGGAATCGGGAAGAGAAGATCAAAGCCTTCCATGGATCACGAACTGGAGTTTTCTAATGAAATAAATGCGAGAGCAGGCCCTGCAACGTGACTTGGTTTGCTCGGGTGTGGAAGGATCGGGGAACAGATATGTCGA